GACACATAAGAAAAATACAAGAATAAATAAGATGAGATTCGCCCACCTCCCATATATTTTATCCCTTCCCCCATAAAGAAACTCGAAACACCAATCCCATTTAGAATTCCATCAATTATATATTTATCAAAAAACTGAGTTAGCTCGGCTAACCCTCTTATACTCATGGTGAAAATCCCAGTATAAAAAATATCTATATAACCACGATTATATGACCAATTGTATATCATACCTTTTATTTTGTCCAGAATAATTCTTTTAGGACCTCTTTTGAAAAAGAAATTAATTAAGCCCAAATTCTTGAAAGATGAATAAATAGATGCATAAAAAATAGATGCTATCAATAGTCCGAAAAGAGCTATGCTTACTGAAAAAAAAGCATTTGAAAAAAATCCATACCAATCCTCAGAATAATTCAATTTCTGATGAAAAAGGGTTGTCGATGGAATTAACCATTTCGATAATAGATCCAAATCTATTACTCCTCCGTTAAAAGAAATTCCTATTGATCCAATGAACAAAGTTAATAGTACTAATACAAGGAGAGGAAATAACATAGTATTGCTCGATTCGTGAGGATACATATAAGTGTATCTATTTCTAAAGTAAGTACTAAAGTCTCGTATCTTACTTCTTACATTCTTGTCAATTTTCGATATATTTTTTGAAAAAAAGAAATTACTATTGACTTTCTTAAGTGTCCCTTTTCCCCATAGAGATATTGAATAAAACGAGCTATTTTTTGTACTACTAAGACTACTATAATCTTGAAAATGAATGCGCAAATACCCATCAAAGGTAAGTAAGTACACCCTAAACATATAAAATGCAGTTAATCCTGTTGTGAACCAAGCTATTAGTGCGAAAATAGGTGAGTACAACCAACTATCGTGAATAATTTCATCTTTGGACCAAAAACAAGCAAGAGGCGGAATACCACAAAGAGAAAGTGTACCTAAAAAAAAAGTAATTTTTGTAATTGGAACATATTTTGTTAAACCTCCCATAAGAACCATATTCTGACTTTTCTCTGGTGAATATCCAACAATAGGTTCCATTGAATGAATAATGGATCCGGATCCTAAAAACAATAAAGCTTTAGAATAGGCATGGGTGATCAAATGAAATAAAGCAGCTCGATAAGAACCTATACCTAGAGCTAACATAATATAACCCAATTGAGACATTGTAGAATAAGCTAAACTTCTTTTAATGTCTCTTTGGGCAAGAGCTAAAGTAGCTCCTAAAAGTACTGTTATTATACCTACTAAACAAATGAGATTCATTATGTAAGGTATAACTATGAAAAGAGGAAGAAGTCGAGCTACAAGAAAAATCCCTGCTGCTACCATAGTAGCAGCGTGTATAAGAGCCGAAATAGGAGTGGGGCCTTCCATGGCATCAGGTAACCATACGTGAAGGGGGAATTGTGCGGATTTAGCAATTGCACCAACAAATAATAAAAAGGCACATAAAGTAGCAAATAAAGAATTGACCCCATTATTCTGGATCAAGGTATTCACTATTTGGAACAAATCCCGAAATTCGAAACTACCGGTTATCCAATAAAATCCTAAGGTCCCTAATAATAAACCAAAATCTCCTATACGATTAGTTACAAAAGCTTTTTGACAAGCACTTGCTACAACGGGTCGTGTGAACCAAAAACCTATCAATAAATACGAACACATTCCCACTAGTTCCCAAAAAATATAAATTTGTATCAAATTGGAACTAGTAACTAATCCCAACATTGAAGCATTGGAAAAACTCATATGAGCAAAAAATCTCAAATATCCTTGGTCGTGAGACATATAATTGTCACTATAAATAAAAACCAGGATTCCAACAGTAGTAATTAGTATTGACATAATAGAAGTAAGCGGATCGATCAAGTGTCCGAACTCTAATAAAAAATCATTATTGATGGTCCAAGACCATAGATATTGATAGGTCAAACTTCCATTTATTTGCTGAATAGACAGATTGGCCGAAAACCACATAGCTATACTTAGTAGTAAAACACTTAGGAAAGCCCACATACGACGAAGATCTTTTGTTGCTGTCGGAATAAGTAGAAGTCCAAATCCTATTGACATAGTAACTGGGAGCGGAAAAAGAGGTATTATCCATGCATATTTATATGTATATTCCATAAGAAACCAAATTGTTCTTTTTTCTTATAATTGTTTCCAATTCACCAATTCTTATCTCTTTCAAAAAGAACAAAACAATAAGAAAAAAGTATGAAAAAGAGAAAATACAAAAATACAAATATTGGAATTATGACTTTTTGTTTTATTCAATATTTGAAATAAAAGTTGCAATAGGTTGGTCATATATCAAATAATATGATCAAATAATTAGTCAAGTTTATTTAATTCACTTAAAACTCTATAAAAGAAAGGTATTTTTGAAATAATATGACATCATATGAGATTTTGAATAATTGGATTTTCTCTTTACATTATATTCTAATTATGTAAAATGTAAAATTATGCAATTTATAGATATATGATATATTTCTAGGTTTAATATCTATTTATTATATTATTATATTTTTCTTTCTTTTTTCTTATTGTATATTGTATAATCTTTATTATAGAATATAGTATATATAATCTTTTCTTTTATTTTTCTTTTTTATATAATATACTATATTACTTTTTAGTTTACTATTTAGATAAATTAGATAAATATTTTCTATTACTATTTAAATATGAATATTTGCAATATTGTATATATGACTCTAGACTCTAATATTCTATTATTAAATATGAAATTATATTAAATAGTTAAAATTACATGAATTTTTTTGTATATTCTTTTTGTATATATTCCTTTATAAAACAAGAAATATAAAATACGTATGTAATTATTACATTATGCAAATATAAGAATGAAGATAGAAAATTGAAATCTATTTGTCTATGAAAATAGAATAAATTTCGAATATTTTTATTTTCTTATTTCTTTTATTTTATTCTTTTTTTTTCTATTTATATGTTATAATATTATTTAGGGAATTTTGAAATTTATGGAATTAAGTATAGATAATGACTAATAAAAAGTAATTTATTTTGAACAATATATGTCTTTCACATACAACGATAAAAAGGAGTCACCTACCTTTTGAATGGCAGTTCCAAAAAAACGTACTTCTATGTCAAAAAAGCATATTCGTAGAAATCTTTGGAAAAAAAAAGGATCTTTAGAGGCAGTAAAAGCTTTTTCTTTAGCTAAATCTATTTCCACCGGACAGTCAAAAAGTTTTTTTGTGCGACAAAAAGAAAAATCTTAATTGACATGTTTCAAAGAACTTCCAAATTTCCATTTTTGAATTGGAAGACAAACGATTCAATTTTACTAATGTATTGTATTTCTATTTAACTTCTCCTTATTAGTTAGAGCTAGGTAATATGAAAAATAAGAATCTTTCTTTCTACTTGATTCAAAGTACTCAGTATTGTGTATTTTATTTTTTTTCTCATTTTTTATAGTCTTTCTAGATTCCTATTATATTCTATATTATCAAAATTTAGATTTCTTGATATTGAATTCGTGAGATGGTTTTTTCTTTCCTATGAATTGTGCTTTTCAAAATAGAAAAGCACAATTACGATAGACAAAGAAAAATCTAAATATTTCATTATACTTTATACTAAGGTGTTGGGTCTCAAAATCGTTAGAAAAAAATTATGAATTTTTTATACCCCGACTGAGAACGAAGCTCTTGAGTTCTGACTGTTCTGGATAAAAAAGAGCTAGGTTTCTAGTACGGAAAAGTTTATTATTAAAACTGAACTTACGAAGATGAAGATACTAATTAAGCATTATTGATATTGAACATTTCCATATTCATATGAATGGAAATGCCTATTTATTCATTGTTTCCTAAACTATCTAAACTATATTGAATATAGACAATTCAACATGAATTTCCTATTATTATTTAAGGTAAGCCGCCGCCATGGTGAAATTGGTAGACACGCTGCTCTTAGGAAGCAGTGCTAGAGCATCTCGGTTCGAGTCCGAGTGGCGGCATAAATAATTATTAATATTAATAATATATACACAATAGATCTAATAAAATAGAAGATATTGAAAATATTCTATTTTAGATTCTATTTAAACCTCTCCCCGATTTCAATTATTTAAAAGGGACTCTTCTTTATGATATTTGCGACCTTAGAACATATATTAACTCATATTTCCTTTTCGATCATCTCAATTGTGATTATAATTCATTTGATGAACTTATTAGTCGACGAAATCGAAGGATTACGTAATTCGTCAGAAAAAGGTATGATAGCTACTTTTTTCTCTATAACAGGGTTTTTAGTTATTCGTTGGATTTCTTCGGAACATTTTCCCTTAAGTAATTTATATGAATCATTAATCTTCCTTTCATGGAGTTTATCCATTATTCATATGATTCCGTATCTTGGGAATCATAAAAATGATTTAAGCGTAATAACTGCACCAAGTGCTATTTTTACCCAAGGTTTTGCCACGTCAGGTCTTTCAAATGAAATGCATCAACCCGCAATATTAGTACCTGCTCTACAATCTCAGTGGTTAATGATGCATGTCAGTATGATGCTATTGAGCTATGCAGCTCTTTTATGTGGATCGTTATTATCAATTGCTCTTATAGTGATTACATTTCAAAAAAAAATCGATTTTTTCAAAAATTTTTACAAATATCAATTAATTCAGCGTTTAGATTATTGGAGTTATCGTGTCATTAGTTTAGGGTTTACCTTTTTAACCATAGGGATTCTTTCTGGAGCAGTATGGGCTAATGAAGCATGGGGTTCTTATTGGAATTGGGACCCTAAGGAAACTTGGGCATTTATTACGTGGACCATATTTGCAATTTATTTACATACTAGAACAAATTCAAAATTGCAAGATAAAGGCGCGAATTCGGCATTTGTAGCTTCTATAGGATTTCTCCTAATTTGGATATGCTATTTTGGGATCAATCTCTTAGGAATCGGGTTCCATAGTTATGGTTCATTCCAATTAATATCTAATTGAATAAAAGAAACTACATGAAGAATACATAAAAAAATCGTCTGATACACAATGAAATTTTGTGCGAGTTTTTGAGAACCTTTTGAATAATTCCTCTATCTCTATTTCAATGGTTCTCAAAAACTTTAGATGTATCTCAGTATCTCATTACAATTCTAATTCACCTTTCCTTTTTTTTTCATTGTACAACGAAGAATCGTGAAAATATGAAAGTCAAAGACTTCTAAGACTTTCTTTCCAATTAATGAATTTTATTTCATTTATTATTGAATCTAAAAAAAGAATTAGTATCTATAAAAATAATTAGATACTAGAACTTGTACCTTGTCAACCGATAACGGGAGAACAAAATCAGGATAAATACCAATTCCTATTACAGGTAAAAAGATACAGATCGAAACAAAAAGTTCTCGTGGCCCAGAATCAAAAAAATTCGAGTTTGGAATATTGAATAGCTTGTATCCATAGAAAATCTGACGTAACATAGATAATAAAAAAATAGGAGTTATTATCATTCCAATTGCCATTACAAAAGTAATTAACATTTTTGGCATGAAAAGATATTTTGGGCTGGTAATTATTCCAAAAAAGACTAAGAATTCTGCAACAAAACCACTCATTCCTGGCAATGCAAGAGAAGCCATCGAGAAACTACTAAACATGGTAAATATCTTTGGCATTGGGATAGATATCCCCCCCATCTCTTCGAGATAAACAAAACGTATTCTATCACAACTTGTTCCTGCTAAGAAAAAAAGTGCAGCACCAATCAATCCATGAGAGATTATTTGTAAAATGGCTCCATTAAGTCCCATGCCAGTTATAGAACCAATTCCTATCATGATGAAACCCATGTGAGATACGGAAGAATAGGCAATACGTTTTTTTAAATTGCGTTGACCGAGAGAGGTTGAAGCTGCATAAATGATTTGTATTATTCCTACTATCACCAACCAGGGAGATAATCTAGAATGAGCGTGAGCTAATAATTCCATATTGATCCGAATCAATCCATATGCTCCCATTTTTAATAAGATTCCAGCTAAAAGCATACATGTACTGTAATGTGCTTCCCCGTGGGTATCTGGTAACCATGTATGTAGGGGTATCATCGGCGATTTGACAGCATAAGCAATAAGAAAACCAAAATAGAGTATTATTTCCAATGCTGCAGGATACGATTGATTAGCTAATTTTTCTAAATCTAATGTTGGTTCATTGGAACCATATAAACCCATACCTAGAACTCCTATTAAGAGAAAAATGGAACCTCCGGCAGTGCACAAAAGAAACTTTGTAGCCGAGTACAGGCGTTTTTTTCCTCCCCACATGGATAAAAGTAAGTAAACAGGAATTAATTCTAATTCCCACATGATGAAAAAAAGTAAAAGGTCTCGAGAAGAAAATGATCCTATTTGGCCACTATACATTGCTAACATCAAGAAATAGAAAAATCGCGGATTTCGAGTAACTGGCCAACCTGCTAAAGTAGCTAAAGTAGTGATAAATCCTGTCAGTAAAATGGGTCCTATGGAAAGTCCATCAGTTCCCAGTCTCCAGTGAAAATCAAAAAGATTGATCCATTTAGAATCCTCCTTCAATTGGGTTAATGGATCATCCAATTGAAAATGATAACAAAATACATAGGTCATTAGAAGGAGCTCTATTATACATATACATATAGTAAACCACCTATATGCCTTATTTCCCCTATGAGGGAAAAAGACAATTGAAGAACCCGCGAATATGGGCAAAACAAGAAGTATTGTTAACCAAGGAAAATAACTCGTGATAAAGACAAGATAAAATTAGACCAGAAAACCCCGCGCTCGGGAGAAGAATAATATATTTTCTTTTCTCGAGTACGGGCTTTTGTCGGTAAAGAGGAATCAAATGATTCAAGTGGAGTTTTTTGTCACATATCAATAAGAAAGACCCATGCTGCGGGTTGTTTCATGCCATAAATAAACACGGACACTCAAAAAATCCGTTGGACAAGCGGATTCACATCTTTTACAACCTACACAGTCTTCGGTTCTTGGCGCAGAAGCAATTTGCTTAGCTTTACATCCGTCCCAAGGTATCATTTCCAATACATCCGTGGGACAAGCTCGAACACATTGGGTACATCCTATACATGTATCATAAATCTTTACTGAATGTGACATTGGGTCTATAAATTCCAGTTTTGAGCACAAAATATTTTCGATCTGGTAAGATAAAATAAAATAAGAAAATGAAAGAAATCATATATTTTCTATTGTAGACACCAGACGAATCAATGATTTATCAAAATTTGAAGAATCAATAGATTTTCTAATCTGTTTATGAGAAAGGGCCAAGATACTTTGATTTCCATTTAAATAACCATGAAATATGAGTTTACGAATTCAATTCATGTTAATTTTACTTTTTTATAAGTATATTCATATACATATAGAAAGAGAAATATAATTAAGGTGATATATTATATATCAGACCAGATGAATACGTTTGTTATTAGGTTAGTGATAGAATAGGTTAGTAACTCTAAATCATAAATTTATATGAAAAAATATGAAAAAAAAAAGAAAAGAAATAAGAAAATAATAATAGAATATTCTATTCTATTGAATTCTAATTCTATTACTATTAGATTCTATTTAGAATATTCTAAAAGTCTTATGTTTTGATTTATATGTGAAAATAGAATAATTCTGACTAATTATTCAGCAAATTCGATTGATTGATACGAGTTGATTTTCTGTTACGATGGATCGACGAAACAATAGCTAGTCCAATAGCTGCTTCAGCAGCCGCAATGGCTATAACAAAGATTGAGAAAATTTCTCCTTTTAATTGCCGACTATCAAATATATCGGAAAATGTGACGAGATTGATATTCACCGAATTCAGTATAAGCTCAAGACACATAAGTGCTCTAACCATGCTTCGGCTTGTGATCAGTCCATAGATACCGATAGAAAATAAATAAATACTTATAAAAAGTACATGCTCTAACATCATTGATAAATTCCTCATCTATCTCGATTCGTTTCAATATGAACAAACAAAAATTAAACCGATTCAGTTGACTAGAATAGAAGAATTACAGAACAGAAGAAGATATTCACAGTAGATTTCAATAAAATAGATTAAATCCACTTTCATTCTTTTTCTTTTTAATGAAAAAAAAGAAGTTCTTATTATATTAGATTATTGACGAGCCATAGTAATTGCACCTATCAAAGAAACTAAAAGAATTATAGAAATGAGTTCAAAAGGAAGATAAAAATCTGTGGATAAATGAATCCCAATTTGTTGAACGTTACTTATTAAGTCCTGTTCTATAATCTGATTTGATCTTGTAGTCCGAAAAATCCCGGACCATGACGTATCTGAGATAATAGTCATTAATGAAAAAAAAAGACTTGTACAAACCAGTGAAGTGATTCTATCTCCAATGGTCCACAAATAGGAATCATTGGAATATTCTGAACCGTTCGTGAACATCACAGCAAATATGATTAATACATTTATGGCTCCCACATAAATAAGGAACTGCGCGGCAGCTACAAAATAGGAATTCAATGAAATATAGAATAAGGATATACAAAAAAGAACCAATCCCAATGAAAAGGCAGAATCAATGGGATTGCTAAGTAATACTACTCCCAGACCTCCTAATATAAGAACTGATCCCAGAAATACTACAAGAATATCATGTATTGGTCCAGGTAAATCCATTATGAAATAAAAGATAAATAAATAAGTCGAAATATTTCATGACCTTACTAAGGGTCCAGGAAAGGAACTATTTTTTTATATGATAGCTTCCTAATTGAATGAAAAAAATGAATATCGTTAGATAGATAAAATAAAGTTATTTGGCTAATACTACTTACTTTATTCCAAGCCAAATCTTAGTAATTGGTAATCGTTCTTGAACCAAGCAAGGGGTTTTTCTTTTTTCATTTGATTTGTTGAATCCATAACTGTTTGAATTGTGTAATCTCCAATTATTGACATTGGTAACCGACCTAAAGAAATTTGATTATAATTCAATTCGTGACGATCATAAGTGGAAAGCTCATATTCTTCAGTCATCGATAAACAGTTTGTTGGACAATACTCGACACAGTTACCGCAAAATATACAGACACCAAAATCAATACTATAATGAAGCAATTGTTTTTTCTTAATATCTTTTTCAAATTTCCAATCAACAATAGGAAGGTCTATTGGACATACGCGAACACATACTTCACAAGCAATACATTTATCAAATTCAAAGTGGATTCGACCACGAAAACGCTCTGATGTGATTGATTTTTCATAAGGATATTGAATAGTTACAGGTAAACGATTTGTATGGGATAAGGTAATTATGAAACTTTGTCCAATGTACCTTGTGGCTCGTATTGTTTGTTTGCCATAATTCATGAACCCAGTAACCATAGGTAACATATTTTAGATATCCATGAATAAAATTTATGTTTCTTTCTCTTGGTTGATTGGTTGATATAAGTTATGAATATAGAATATTCATTATTGTTTTCTCTTAATTTCTTCTTTTTCTTTATAGTTTATAGTGAAACAAGTTGAAAAGAAGTTGTCAATAATAGATTACCTAGAGAAATAGGTAAGAGAAATTTCCATCCAAGATTCAATAATTGATCCATTCTCATCCTAGGTAAAGTCCATCTTGTTGTGATAGGAATGAACAGAAACAAATAAGCTTTAGCTAATGTAATAAAGATACTAATTGCTATTACAAAGACTCTAAACATTTTCTTTATTCCAAAAAGTTCAGTAAGAGATATGTACGGAATAGAAAAATTCCACCCACCTAAGTAAAGAACTGTTACAAATAATGAAGAAACTAATAGATTTAGGTAAGAAGCAATATAAAAGAACCCGTATTTTATACCTGAATATTCGGTTTGATAACCTGCTACTAATTCCTCCTCTGCTTCTGGTAAATCAAAAGGTAATCTTTCACATTCTGCTAGAGAAGACATTAGAAAAACTAGAAACCCTATGGGCTGACGCCACAGATTCCATCCCCCAAAACCATATTTGGACTGTGCCTCAATTATATCAACTGTACTTGAACTGTTAGATAATTATAGTCGATGATAGCATCACTGCTCCCATCGCTATTCCAAAACCGTACATGAGATTTTCACCTCATACGGCTCCTCTATGGCCACAAAGAAATGTAAGGTAAGGACTCGTTTAGTATTATATTTATTATTGCTCTCATTGGACCTTAGGTAAATACAATGTAAAGAGAAATTGGAGGTTGGAGAGTCCTCAATTCGACCAATAAAATTCTGTCTGCTAGAATAAGAAAAAGCACTTCCGAATTGATCTCATCCCTTATTCTAATGAAAATAATCAAAATTTATCTTTGTTCAGCAATAACTTAATCCTTCAATCAAATACTGGGTTCTATTCATAAATAGAAAGAATTGGGCATTAGTTAATGAATCATGATAAGAATTCCCATATGCATATGTATGAAGAAAGAAATATTTTCTTATTATTCCCGTTTTATTCTTTATTTATTATATTATTGTATTGCATTCTATTTGTCTTGTTCCTGTTCTTCTTTATGAAAACTAAAAAAAAAAAAAGAAAATAAAGGATTAATTCGTTCTTGATAGTTATTTATTTAATCAGCGAATAGTAGCATACTCTAGATCGGAATCGTGGGGAAGTACTGCTTGATCATTTCTACCAACTTCAAGCCCTTATTATGATTCGTTTTATGCAAAGTTTTATGCAAAAAGACCTTTTTTTGATACCTTACATTATTTCCATTACTCATCCTTTGCGTACTTTGGTGTTCCTAACTGCCCACTTATTTTTGATTGATCCCCAGTATAGTGATAAATACAGTTGATCTTTTGCCTCCGCTTCAAGATATGACGACTTAGAAATCTCAATCTTGGGGTAAACAACTTATGTTTACTTCAATTTTCTTCTTGTACCTAGGGAATGAGATTTTTATTGTTTTACTGCAAATTCAGGAGCAGTTTTGTTTCACTCATCTAACTATCTGGTTTAACTCATCGAACTGAAATGTGAAAAAAAAAATATTTTTTTTTCTTCTTTTATTTCATATTGAAATATTGAATTATATGAATTCTATTTCTATTTTATTGTATTTCAATTCATTTTTTATTTCTTTTCTAGAAAAGAGATAAAAAGAGTTCATGTTCCAACGAATCACACGTAGAGATATTGCTAACACACATAGAGTTAATGGTATTTCATAACTAATCGATTGAGCTGTAGCTCGTAGGCCGCCTGAAAAGGAATACTTATTATTTGATCCATATCCTGACATAAGAAGACCAATGGGGACAATACTTGAAAAGGCAATCCATAAAAAAACACCTATACTGAGATCAGCTAAAACAAGGTGATATCCAAAAGGAATTACTAAATAACTTAGTAGAATTGATATAAACCCTATAGAAGGTCCGACCCTAAATAAACGAATATTACCTCTAGATGGAAGAATATCCTCCTTCAAAAGTAGTTTGGTCCCATCCGCTAAAGCTTGAAGAATTCCTAAAGGGCCGGCATATTCAGGTCCAATACGTTGTTGTATTGCTGCAGATATTTTTCTTTCTAACCACACAATGACTAATACCCCCATTGTGATTCCTAAGACAAGGGTTAAAATGGGGACAAAAGCCCATATGAGTCCATAGACTTCTTTTAAGGATTCTAATCTAGAAAAAGAATTAATAGTTTGTACTTCCGTCGTATCAATTATCATTTCAACGATCAACTTCTCCCATAATGATATCTATACTACCTAGTATCGTCATGATATCAGCCAATTTCATTCTTTTAACTAGCTGGGGAAGAATTTGCAAATTGATGAAACCGGGTGGACGAATTTTCCATCTCCAGGGGAAAACACTATTATCTCCTATTAAATAAATTCCTAATTCTCCTTTTGGGGCCTCTACCCTTACATAAAGTTCTTGTTTTAACAATTCAAAATTGGGTGAAAGTTTTTTAGTAATAAATCTATATTCAAAATTATTCCATTCGGAATTTTTTGTCCTATGAAAACGCCGGTTTTCTAAATTCTCATAAGGTCCTCCAGGAATTCCTTCTAGAGCCTGTTGAATGATTTTTATGGATTCTTGCATTTCACCGATTCTTACTAAATAACGAGCTAATGTATCGCCTTCTTTTTGCCATTTGACTTCCCAATCAAATTTCTTGTAACACTCATAGCGATCAACTTTACGAAGATCCCATTGGATTCCAGAAGCTCGTAACATTGGTCCTGATAAACCCCAATTTATTGTCTCCTCCCCACCAATAATGCCCACTCCTTCAACTCGTTCCAAAAAAATGGGATTTCGCGTAATTAGTTTTTGATACTCAACAACTTCTGTTAAAAAATAATCACAGAAATCAAAACATTTATCTATCCAGCCATAAGGTAAATCCGCAGCTACTCCTCCGATACGGAAATAATTATGCATCATTCGCATACCTGTGGCGGCTTCAAATAGATCATATATTAATTCCCTCTCTCTTAAAATATAGAAAAAGGGAGTCTGTGCACCGATATCGGCCATAAAAGGGCCAAGCCATAACAAATGGGAGGCTATACGGCTCAGCTCCAGCATAATAACTCTTATATAACTGGCCCTTTTAGGCACTTGAACACTTTCCAACCGTTCTGGTGCATTTACTGTTATTGCTTCCGTGAACATAGTAGCTAAATAATCCCAACGTGTTACATAAGGCAAATATTGTATAATTGTTCGGTTCTCCGCTATTTTTTCCATCCCTCTGTGTAAATAGCCTAATATAGGTTCACAGTCAATAACATCTTCACCATCCAGAGTAACGATCAGCCGAAGAACACCATGCATTGATGGGTGGTGAGGGCCCATATTGACTATTAGAAAATTTTTTCTTGTAACTGGTACAGTCATATTTTTTTCCTTAATTCATTATTTCATGAATTTCTTAAAATGTAAAATCTAAAAAAAAAAGAATTAAAAAAGAACAAGGATAATATTAATAAAATAATAAGAAATTCGAAGAATAAATTCAAAATTAATTAACGAGTTTTTGGTTCCCGAATATCTAACTGATCCATTAATTTCTTATAACGCACTTTATTTTTATTTGACAAATAAGTCAATAATCGTTGACGTTTTCCCAGAATTATTCGTAGACCCCTTTGCGATAAAAAATCTCTTTTGTGCAATTCTAAATGTGAAGTAAGTCTCCGTATCTTACTGGTGAAATGGAATACTTGAAATTCAACAGACCCACTATTTTCTTCTTTTTCTTCTTGTGTAATAACTGAGATGAATGAATTTTTGACCATAAATTTAAATTTCTATCTTTCTTTTCTGTGAATTTTACCAATCAGGAAAAATAATAATATTGAATATGCCAGTTATTTTCATCTAGTATACATCAAAATTGGATTTCATTCATAATTCATATACTACTTTGTTTTTTATTTATGTGGTTTATGTTTTTATGTTTTGTATATTTGATCCAAATATACAAAACATATATGTACTCACGAAAGAGAACAATTTCCTTTTTTACTTAAAAGGATTCCGCTCTTCCTAGTGAAAATTGATACACTAGGAAATCAGCATCATGTATTAGAATATTACACAGTGTATATGCTTCGGCTTTCATCTACCGAATATGTTACACGATATGTAGGAAATCTACTAATATGTAGGAAATCTACTATAAATTTTTTACATTTTTCATTGGAATTGAATTCATTCTGAATTGTGAATACATATGCATTCTTGACATACTGAAACGACTGCTGTTATTGGTATCAAACCAATAGCGATTCATACAAGCTACATCTTCTAATCGATAATTGGGCCAAAGAAACAATTTGAATTTAATGAAATTTTTTCTATCTTTATTAATATATTTGTCCTCATTCAAAAATCGCCCACAGTTTCTTATTTTGTTTTCATTGCAAAATCTTGGATTTCTATCCACAACATTAAAATTTTGGGAATTGAAACAAATTCGAATTCGAAATTCTCTACGACGTCTGGGAGATAGAATATTTTCAGGAACAAGTAAATCATAATGATTTTTGTCTCCACTCAAAAATATGTTGCTGTGTCGTGCAATGGGTTTTTCAAACCCCCTTTTCTCAATATATCTTTTTTTTGTGTCTTTTTTATTTGTTTGGTGCTTCTTATTATCAACCAATGAAATATCCATAGTTTGATATATAATAGATTTTTCGTCCCTTCGTATAGATAGACAAATCGGTTCAATAATAAATATTCCCTTTCTTATCAATTCTGCAAGAGCTAGGTCCTTTTGAATCAGCATTTCGTCTAGATTTATTTCACCTCTTTGAGTCGAAGATATAGCAATTTCCTTTGGATTTATCAGTCTAAGTAGGAAACAATATACCCTGATATTTTTCATTATTTTATTATTTAAGGGATCAGCCCATCTTAGTTGAAAAAGGAAATATTTTTTCAAAAAGAAATCTAGTTCCATTTCATTCTTGCTCTTATATTGTTTCTTTTTTATTTCTAATCTTGCGTAATCTTCTTCAATATCTTTTTTATTTTTTTGTTTTAGTATATTCCATACAAGATTTCTTTGGACCTGTTGTTCGTTTTCTTCCTGCTTGAAATTTACTAATTCAAGATCTTTTTTTTTATTAGATGATTTTTTTGGATTTACGTTAATTTTTTTACTTTTTTCATTTCTATAAAAATGAAAAAAGAGTGATTTGATTGGGATGATCCAAGGTTGAATTTTATATACATCAAAAAGTAGCACAAATTCTGGGAAGAACCAAGTTTCTAGATCGGATATAGTATCATGATTTGATGCGGTATCATATAACCTTTCTTTATTCATTCCCATGCAATCAAAAAAGAAACTTTTTTGATTGCATGGTTTGGTCTCTTGATAAATCTTAGGAAAAAAAAGATCTTTTTTTTTTCTAAGATTGAAATTCTTAATTTCAGTCTTAGTATTTTTATGAATCTTGATGCCAATATGTACATCGGTCCAGATATCAATATTATTTATACAACAAAGATGAAGAATTCTACAATCAAAATATTTTCTATCCAAATTTCTATTCCTATCATTTGTATTCCTATCTATAAGATCTCCCTTTTCTAGATAATCATTACTAGGTATACTTACCAATACATAAAATGATTCAGGTTTCGATGTATTGAAATGATATGGAATTTCTTGGTCCCCATTTCTTTTTAATGTTGATCCAGAAATGTCTAAATTAGGGAGACTTATGTATTTATATGATAAAAGATCATATCTGTAATTTTTTTTCCATTTGTCTTTTTCTTTTTGACTCATAAATAAATTTGCTGCATAGTCATTTTTATTCATGGAATAAATGAATTGGTATTTTTTATATAAATCCAATTGGTATGATTCCTTGTTTTGAATCATACAATGTTTATTGATTCTATTTCGCAATTCTTTAGGTACTAATCGAGATCTTTTTTTTTGAGATAAATCGTATTGATAATTAACTTTTAACCAGTTTTTCCATTCGTTCATTACATACGTATGAATTTTATTATGTCTTGATTTTGAATTAAATATTCCGTGTATCATACAAAAGTCTTTTAAATTATCCTTAAAAAAAGGATAGCTCCCTTCATATTGAAGTACAGGTCTCAAATGATACTTATGAAGTAATAAGTTTTGTGATATTTTGTAAAAAACATATGCTTGGGACAGGGAAGATAATTTCCAATAAGTATTGGAATTTTGATTGATATTCTTAGTATTATCAGTATTTGAAAACAATTTTTTTATAGTCAAAATAAAATTCATTGTATTTTGATTTGTTTCATCAATTCCTTCTTGTTCTTGATTTATTTCATTGTTGTAAATGGGTTTATTAAAGATCTTTTTTGTTGATTCAAAGAAAAGTTGTGCATTTATCTTAGAAACGGTAATGGTACATAGCAAAATATCTATGTATATTTTTTCAATAAATGATTTTATCAAGTAGTGTGATTTACGCATTAATCGGCTATTTTTCCTTTTTACTATTTTCCAAATATGTTTCTGTGCTCTCGATCTTTTATTATCATAAATTAGAACTCTTTCTTTTTTTTTCTTGTCTTTTGTGGTTCGTTCAATTTGATTCCTGATTTTGATTGTCTTATCAGAAAGATCTTTCATTCTTCTTTCTATTAGTGAATAATTTAACCAATTCATCGTTCGATTTAGAACGGACGATTCGCGAAGAATCTTATTATTTCTTTTGAAATCTTTTTTGTTTTCGTTCGGTTCATATACTTTTTCTTTCCTCAATTCAAATAATGAATTTGGATTTATTTTCTCCAGTTTTTTCATTAAAGGTTTTCTTTTTGTATTTAAAGATTTTATAACTTGTAAAAATATCTTTTTCACCTTTTTTTTTCTTTTTTGGAGTTCTTTAGAAATAGGTTCAAAAAAAAAGGGTCGTTTTCGGGGAGAACCAAAGGGAAGTTCCGCTTCCATTCCCCAGACTGTTAAAAAACAAAAATTTGTTTTTTTCTCTTTTTTTTTTATTAGATCTCTATAATGAGATCGTGCCTTAGATTTTCTCCAAGGTTTTAGACAGAAAGGATATAGAATCTTTATCTGAATACCGTCTATTAACCAATCTTGGGGAAACTCTTTTTCTGATAATTGAACACCATTATAGGTGCATTTAATATGCATTTCTCTATTCCATTCCTTAAAATCCTCGTCCCACTCGGGAACTTGGAATAATAACATACGGAAAAGGTTTTTGGCTATTATTAACGAAGGTAATATAATGTATTTTCTAAGAAAAGATTGGGTTACTAACATCAAGCCTCTTATTACTTGAGTAAATATAAAGGTATCCCAAGCTTCTGATATTTCTATCTGTTCATTTTTATATCTTTTTTCCTCTTTTTCCTTTTCTTCTTTTGTATCTTCATTTTCAAAATAGGGAATTTTTAGTTCTGATTCTTGTTCTCTGCCTATCCAATTCCTAAAAATGAGATTCTTCATTTCGTTGATATCAAAAAACGAAAAAAAATATGTTTTGTCTATACGATCCAAAAAAAGTGGGGAATGTACATTTACTTGAAAGAGGTTCCAAATAACTGTTTTACGTCTTTGAGCGCGCATGGATCCTTTGATTAGATTGCGTCGAAAATCCGATTGTTTTGAGTAACGTATCAAAGACACCTCTTCCTCTTCCATTTGATCTTGATGATCATTTTTCTCAATATTACTAATATTCTGAATACTATAAATAGAAAGAGAATTGGTATTCTGATCATTATCGTTAGAAATTATCACACGTTTGGCTCTTCTTGAATGAATCGCAAAATCTTCTTCCTCTAATGCTTCTTCATTTTCTTCTTCCTCTTCTTCCAACAAATTCTCGGTTAATTTGTATGACCTTCGAGAAACCTTTTTA